GTTTTATAGACTTGTATGTAACTATTGAGAGTCAAGATATTAGACATAATGTAAATATTCCAACAAAAAGTTTGATTTTAGTTCAAAATGATCAATATGTAGAATCAGAACAAGTGATTGCCGAGATTCGTGCCGAAACGTCCACCTTTCATTTTAAGGAGAGGGTTCAAAAACATATTTATTCTGAGTCAGAAGGAGAAATGCACTGGAGTACTGATGGCTATCATACGCCCGAATATCCATATAGTAATGTTCATATATTACCAAAAACAAGTCATTTATGGATATTAGCAGGAGGTCTATGCAGATCCAATTCCAATATAGTGTCTTTTTCACTCCACAAGGATCAAGATCAAATTAATGCTAATTCTTTTTCTCTCAAAGATATCTTTGATCTATCACTGACTAATGATCAAGTAAGACATAAATTGTTGGATACTTTTGGTAAAAAAGATAGGGAAAGTCTTGACTATTCAGAACCTTATCGAATCATATCTAAGGGTCATTGGAATCCTTCTACTTATATTTGTCAAGAAAATTCTTTGGCGAAAAAGCGAAGAAATAGATTTGTGATTCCCTTACAATATGATCAAGAACAAGAAAAGAAACTAATACCTTGTTTTGGTATTTCGATGAAAATACCTATAAATGGTATTTTACGTAGAAATAGTATTCTTGCTTATTTTGATGATCCGCGATACAGAAGAAGCAGTTCGGGAATTACTAAATATGGGATTGTCGAAGTAGATTCAATCGTAAAAAAAGAAAATTTGATTGAGTATCGAGGAGCAAAAGATTTGAGTCCAAAATACCAAACGCAAATAAAAGTAGATCAATTTTTTTTCATTCCCGAGGAAATACATATCTTACCCGTATCTTCGCCCATAATGGTCCGGAACAATAGTATCATTGGAGTAGATACACGACTTGTTTTAAATATAAATACAAGAAGTCGAGTAGGTGGATTAGTCCGAGTGGAGAGAAAAAAGAAAAGTATAGAACTAAAAATATTTTCTGGAGATATTCATTTTTCTGGAGAGGTGGATAAAATATCTAGGCATAGTGGCATTTTGATACCACCAGGAATCGGAAAAAAAGATTCTAAAGGATCAAAAAAATTGAAAAATTGGATCTATGTCCAACGCATTACACCTACCAAAAAAAAGTCTTTTGTTTTGGTTCGGCCCGTAGTCACATATGAAATAGCTGATGGGATAAATTTAGCAACACTTTTCTCTCAGGATCTCTTGCAGGAAAAGAATAATGTCCAACTTCGAATTGTCAATTATATACTTTATGAAAATGGCAAGTCAATTCGAGGAATTTCTCACACAAGTATTCAATTAGTTCGGGCTTGCTTAGTATTGACTTGGGACCAAGAAAAAAAGAGTTCTATAGAAGAAAAGGTTCATGCTTCTTTTGTTGAAATAAGGACAAATGATCTCCTTTGTTATTTCATCCGAATTGAGTTAGTAAAGTCCACTCTTTCGTATACCGAAAAAAGGTATGATATGGCAGGTTCAGGATTGATTTTCAATAATGAATTAGATCGTATCCATAGAAAAAATCCGTTTGATTCCAAGGCGAAGATTCCATTTTTTCCCCAACATAAGGGAACTCTTGGTACGTTGTTTAATCGAAATAAGGAATGCCAATCTTTCCTAATTTTGTCATCATCCAATAGTTCTCGAATTGGCCCCTTCAATACTTCGAGATATAAGAATGCGACAAAAGAAGTGGATTCCATGACTCCAATTAGGTATTTGTTGGGTCCTTTAGGTACTATTGTGCCTAGAATAGTAAATTCTCGTTCATCTTACTCTTTAAGAACTTATAATCAAGTCTTTTTAGAGAAATCTTTTTCGTTTGAAAATTTTCAACAGACTTTACAAGTGCTTCAAGTACTTCCATTTCAATACTGTTTCCTAGATGAAAATAGTAGTATTTATAATCCCGATCCTTGCAGTAACATCATTTGGAATTCATTCCATTTGAATTGGTGTTTTCTCCATCACGATTCTTGTGAAGAGGCATGGACAATAATTAGCCTTGGACAATTCCTTTGTGAAAATGTATATCTATTGAAATATGGATCACGCATAAAAAAATCCGGTCAAATTTTCATTGTTCATGTTGATTCTCTAGTTATAAGATCAGCTAAGCCCTATTTGGTCACTCCAGGAGCAACTGTCCATGGTCATTATGGGGAAACCTTTTATAAAGGAGATAATTTAATTACATTTATATATGAAAAATCGAGATCTGGTGATATAACACAAGGTCTTCCAAAAGTAGAACAAATCTTAGAAGTTCGTTCAATTGATTCAATATCGATGAACCTCGAAAGAAGAATTGAAGGTTGGGACGAACGTATCCGAAGGATTCTTGGGATCCCCTGGGGATTCTTGATTGGAGCTGAACTGACCATAGCCCAAAGTCGTATCTCTTTGGTTAATAAGATACAAAAGGTTTATCGATCCCAGGGGGTACAGATCCATAATAGACATCTAGAGATTATTATACGTCAAGTAACATCAAGAGTTTTGGTTTCAGAAGATGGAATGTCTAATGTTTTTTTACCTGGGGAATTTATTGGATTGTTGCGAGCAGAACGAGCAGGGCGCATTTTGGACGAATCAATCTGTTATCGGGCAATCTTATTGGGAATAACGAAGTCATCTCTGAATACTCAAAGTTTCATATCCGAAGCAAGTTTTCAAGAAACTGCTCGAGTTTTAGCAAAAGCTGCTCTACGAGGTCGTATTGATTGGTTGAAAGGCCTGAAAGAGAACGTTGTTCTGGGGGGGATTATACCGGTAGGTACCGGATTCAACAAATTAGTACATCGTTCAAAGCAAGACAAAAACATTCATTTGAAAATTAAAAGGAAGAATCTATTCGAGTTGGAAATGAGCGATATTTTGCTACACCATAGAGAATTCTTTTGTTCTTGTGCCCCAAAAACTTTCCATGAGACATCAGACCAATCTTTTACGTAATGTATCCTAACAAGATGTTTATTCTTCTTTTTACTTTTACTCTCTGGTTTGATTATGGATTTCATAATCAATGATTTCATAATCAATGAAATAAAAAAGAAAGAATGAAATTTATGGTTTGGGTCGTAGATCAATGGTCAATCTTGATAGAAGGTTCCGTCGGAACAATTCTTTAGTTCATAAGGTACTGAATCTCTTTGAAAAAAAAAAAAAGAAAAAGAGAAAGTGTGGTAAAATGGGAAGACGATATTGGAACATCAATTTGGAAGAAATGATGGAAGCAGGAATTCATTTTGGTCATGTTACTAATAAATGGAATCCTAGAATGGCTCCTTACATCTCGGCAAAGCGTAAAGGTATTCATATTACAAATCTTACTATAACCGCTCGTTTTTTATCAGAAGCCTGCGATTTAGTTTTTGATGCAGCAAGTAGGGGAAAAAGGTTCTTAATCGTTGGCACCAAAAAGAAAGCAGCGGATTTAATAGCATCAGCAGCAATAAGGGCTCGATGTCATTATGTTAATAAAAAATGGCTTGGTGGTATGTTAACGAATTGGTCTACTACAGAAACAAGACTTCAGAAGTTCAGGGATTTAAGAGCAGAACAAAAGATGGGGAAACTCAATCGTCTCCCTAAAGGAGATGCAGCAATGTTGAAGAGAAAGTTATCTACTTTGCAAGCATATCTTGGTGGGATCAAATATATGACGGGATTACCCGATATTGTAATTATCGTGGATCAGCAAGAAGAATATACGGTTCTCCGAGAATGTGTCATTTTGGGCATTCCGACGATTTGTTTAATCGATACAAATTGTGATCCAGATCTTGCCGATATTTCTATTCCGGCCAACGATGATGCTATAGCTTCGATTCGATTGATTCTTACCAAATTAGTATCTGCAATTTGTGAGGGCCATTCTAGTTATATAAAAAATGGTTGATTATCTTATCATTACTCTTAAGAAGAAGAAAGAAGAAGATTAGTTTGTTTTTGGTGAACTCTCTTTGATTGTTACTATTTTTGTTTGCATCTTTTGGAGTTTGAACTATGTTTTCACTATCAAATAATATTGAAAAGAAAAGATAAAAATGATTGGTATTTTTTTTATGTGATTTCTCGGTATCCGAAATATACGATTCATAACTTAAATTCATGAATGAATATAGGTGAATTGAGAAAGAGATGGTTGAATAAAAATAATCACTTTTTTAAAGTTCGATTTATGTTAGAGGACAATATGAATGTTATACCATGTTCCATTAAAACACTCAAAGGGTTATACGATATATCAGGTGTAGAAGTTGGCCAACATTTCTATTGGCAAATAGGAGGTTTACAAATTCATGCCCAAGTACTTATCACTTCTTGGGTTGTAATTGCTATCTTATTAGGTTCAGTCATCATAGCTGTTCGGAATCCGCAAACCATTCCGACTAACGGTCAGAATTTTTTCGAATATGTCCTTGAATTTATTCAAGACTTGAGCAAAACTCAGATTGGAGAGGAGTATGGTCCTTGGGTTCCTTTTATAGGAACGATGTTTCTATTTATTTTTGTTTCTAACTGGTCAGGTGCTCTTTTACCTTGGAAAATCCTAAAATTACCTCATGGGGAGTTAGCTGCGCCCACGAATGATATAAATACTACTGTTGCTTTAGCTTTACCCACGTCAGTGGCATATTTTTATGCGGGTCTTAGGAAAAAAGGATTGGGATATTTCGGAAAATATATTCAACCAACTCCAATACTTTTACCAATTAATATTTTAGAAGATTTCACAAAACCTTTATCTCTTAGTTTTCGACTTTTCGGGAATATATTGGCTGATGAATTAGTGGTTGTTGTTCTTGTTTCTTTAGTGCCTTCAGTAGTTCCTATACCTGTCATGTTTCTTGGATTATTTACAAGTGGTATTCAAGCTCTTATTTTTGCAACTTTGGCTGCGGCTTATATAGGTGAATCCATGGAGGGTCATCATTGACTCACTTTCAAAATAGTCTTTTTTGAAGCCTATCCCAATTCAAGCAATGCGGGGGTTCGGAATTCAATAGAATCCATTTGGTTGGATGAAGAGAATGCAAATAGCTACATGTATGCATGTATGTATATATGAAGAAATATATATATGATTTATATGATTTTGCAGAATTTGGAAGATAGAGAAGGGTTGGAGATCATGTATATGTAATACCTATGAGTATCAATCCTTGTTTATGTTCTGAAGAATGGTTTCAGAATACAATTTAATAAAATAAAAAAGAATAAAAAGTGCAGGTGATTTACGTTATGGAAGAAAGAATATTTACTAGTTAAATGGTAATTACCCCTATTTCTTTTTTTTTTTCTAGCCCACTGCATTTAGATGGATTCCCATATAAGTCCTTTTTCTATTTTGTCTTTGATTGTGAATTGAATGAAAGAGAAAAAATAGAATAATTTATAAACAAGGAAACGCAATGACTAAAATCGTATACATATTTATTTACATAAGGTAGAAAGGAAAAACGGTCTATCAAAGTAGTTCTGACAATTCAGTAATATTTTGAATTCCTTTTGGAACTTTTAGCTATTTTGACCCGATAGATTTTAGTGAAAAAGAGAAAAAAATGAAAAAGAAGTGCAGTAAGGTAATATAATACTATAATACAAAGTAGAAGTAGAAAAAAAAATAGATTAAGTACTAAATTCATTGGTTGGTTGTATCATTAACCATTTCTTTTTTTGGTGCGAGGAACTTACCATGAATCCACTTATTTCTGCTGCTTCCGTTATTGCTGCTGGATTGGCTGTAGGGCTTGCTTCTATCGGACCTGGGGTTGGTCAAGGTACTGCTGCGGGCCAAGCTGTAGAAGGTATTGCGAGACAACCAGAAGCAGAGGGTAAAATACGAGGTACTTTATTGCTTAGTCTGGCTTTTATGGAAGCTTTAACAATTTATGGACTGGTCGTGGCATTAGCTCTTTTATTTGCAAATCCTTTTGTTTAATGTTTAATTTCATCGTAGAAGAAAAATGTAAAAAAAAAAAAGAAGAATAAAAGCATAACCATAACTAATAAATTTGAGAATTCTCAAATTCCATTAATAATAATAAGCGGAGTGATACAAAAAGAACTCTGTTTTTTGTTAGTCCTATCTATAAGGGGAGAGCATATGAAAAATATAACCAATTCTTTTGTTTCCGTGGGGCACTGGCCATCCGCTGGGAGTTTCGAGTTTAATACCGATATTTTAGCAACAAATCCAATAAATCTAAGCGTAGTTTTGGGTGTATTGATTTTCTTTGGAAAGGGAGTGTGTGCGAGTTGTGTATTTCAAGAATAGGTTGGATTTAACCGGCTGCGCTTTCTTTATATTTATGTATTTATGTATTTTTTTTTTATTTCTATAGTTCTATAGTCTAAATAGGAACAAAAGGTGCACAATCTCGACGAATTACTTCGGAATTGGATTTTATTAAGAAATCCTATGTAAGAACCATAGCATTTCGTGACTAATTGGTAAATGAACTTTGATTCTCTTCTCTATCAACCAAGACTGTTGAGGTCTTTTACATGGTTAAAGATAAATTGTTTGAAGTCCAGGCACAGCATAGCATGGTACTCTTTCTACCACTACGTTAGTACCAAAAGTACCCAAAAGGTTGAAAAAGAATAAAAACAAAAAAGGAATAATTAGGAATTTATCCAATGTAGAACACTCATATGGATAAAATTATTTGAACCATTAACTAGAAAGATGGGTCCCCTTTTTTTATCCACTGCCGAATCGACGACCTACGTATTGTATTTGTATAAAAAATAGAATTTTTTGGATGAAAAAGATCGAAATCTCATTTTATTCTAATAATAATGAGAATTAAGTAATTAAGTAATGAAGTTCATAATTCTATTCAATTCTCTTTCTATTATATTAGAATTTTGATTTAATTTATCATAGCATATAAAGAAGAAAGAATTCTATTCTTTCTTCTTTAAAATCTTTTTCTTTTTGGAAAGAAGTTGTAAATAAAGAACAAATAAAGAAACAACTTTGCTGACAATTTTTTATTTTTTGTCTGGTCTGAAGAGTCCTCCTAAGATTCTGATGTTAGATCAGTTTCGATATCTTTGAATAAGAACAGAAAAGAGAGGATAGGCTCATTCCGTTCAAAGATATGGGAATGCCCATTAATCAAAGAAAAGATAAAAGAAACAATTGAGCGTGAGAGCCAAATGAATTGAAAGATTCATGTTTGGTTCGGGAAGAGATATGATAGTTGTGAAATGAATGGAAAGATAATCTACTTTCATTAAATGATTTATTAGATAAGCGAAAACAGAGGATCTTGAGTACTATTCGTAATTCAGAAGAATTACGTAGAGGAGCCATTGAACAGCTCGAAAGAGCTCGGGTTAGATTACGGAAAGTGGAAATTGAAGCAGATGAGTATCGAACGAATGGATACTATGAGATAGAACGAGAAAAAGGAAATTTGATTAATGCTACTTGCAATAG